CGAATTAGGCTCGGTCAACTGGAATGTTTCTTAGCCATACATAGAGGAGATCTTCCAATTGATAAGATCCATCGACCGGAGACGAAGAGAAAGGTCTATCTATTTTCTTTAGTTATTCCGTGCATTTTTGAGTGATTCAGGGAAACCAATGATGCGTTATTGGAGCCGATAGCAACAACCCTTTCATCGGACATGCATAGTTTTGATTTTTCAACGGATTTCCATGTTTCATTAATGGAAATTTTTTGAGGTAATGGAGTGAGTCTGAGTATGAGTAATAGGCTCTGGTTGTTCGCCGTTCCAGAATTCTGGTTTAGGCAGTGCCTACCACCCATACAGACATCGTGTTTTGATCTAAGATTTCAATTCTTCCATGTTTCCGCAGTAGCAGTTCCATGTAGCTAAGGCCAAAAATAGGGAAGAAACCAGTATTTCCACGACTCTACCAACCGGTCAATTCGGTTCCACTTAATCCCCCTTTCATGGCCACATATCTTTCCGGCTAAGCTAAGGAATGGGAAATCTTTCTCCTGTTAAATGAATCAAATGGTTCATCTCATCCGGGAAAAGCCATCTCTTTCTCAACAATGTCTTTGTCATTTGATCCACTAGCGTTCCGTTAGATAGGAACAGATTTGATAAATACTGATAACTCTCGGATCGAGTATTAGAACGGAAAGACCCATTAGATACTGCACTATTGGTTCTCTGACATCTCTGGCGATGAATCAACAATTCGAAGTTATTTTCTTGCGTATTCTTGCTGAACCAGCTTTCAGACAGCGATTCAGGAGGACTTATTAGGGAAGTAAGAAGCCCCTTTGCCATCTCTTGATCTGCAAAGAATTCTCGACGTGAAAACACAGGCGCATCGAAAAAGAATGGATTCGCAGGGTCCCAAAGAAATTGGCTTATTTGAAATTGAAAAAAGACTTGGTCTTTGGAAAATCGATCTCGTGTCTGGTACTGCATGGTTCCACTCTGCAAGAACTCCGAATCATTCTCTTCCGAATCATTCTCTTGATGAGAAATGATCCGCGTGCCCAAAAATGACCTGGACCAATAGGGAAATCCCAATTCATTGGGACTTTCGATCCGACCAAAGAGATCGGGGGACCATATTCTAGGAGCCCAAACTATGTCATTGAAGAAATCCTCCTCTATCTCTTGCAGGTCGCCGTCTCCTTCTCCAAATGCAACCCCTTCTTCCAATTCAAACTCCGATTCGTCTTTTTCATAGAGAAATTTCGGATCAACCCTAGAACCAAATCCATTTTGCATCATAGCGAAGGGATTCCTTCGTTCGGACCGAAGAAGCAATGTCACTCGATCATTATCAAACTGACTGCCCTCTTTTTCTGTCCGAGAGGATAGAGTGCCTTCTCCTTCGAATACTTCTAATAGGCCACGAACTAGAGCAGAATCAGTCTCAACCAAATAAGAAGTGATCCCATTTTTTTCATCGGGTCCGGGTAGAGACCAAAGATCATGAGCGACCGATCCGGCAGAACAACTCAAAAGATAAAGAAGTCTCGTTAATCTCTTCATGCTCGTGGCAAGCTCGAAGTACCAGTTGTACAAATCAGAACTAGGGAATCTCTTCTTCAGATAGATAGATATAGGATCTATGGAGCCATTCCTTAGAAGTACATTTTGTGCAACAGCCCTTCCTATCTGATAGAAAAGGATCCCATGATCCTGAACCGGTCTTACCTTGGCTCGAAAATTCCAAGTTTGTCTATGAAGAGCAGATCGAATTGTATGAGTGTCTATAGTGGATTTCTTCTGTGCAATACTAATGGATAGGGCCTCATTGGTAAGTGCTACAAGATCTCGTACACTGGAACCCATGGTTAGGGACCCGAATCCATTAGGATGGGACAGTTTCTTTTCCAAGTGAAATCCCCTAGTATAGGAAAGAGTGAAAAAGTGCTTTCGTTGTTGTGGAATAAGAAGCCTTCGTAGCTTAAGGCATGTATTTAATTTATTCGGAGCTATTAGAGCGGGATCCACTTTTTGGGGAATATGAGTCGAAGCAATAACAAGGATATTGCTAGTGGAGCATCTTTCACAATCCCTGGAGAGAGAGTTCACTAATAGACCGAGGGATAAGTCATTCGACCCACGCACAGACAGATCATGAATGTTTGGAATCCACAGTATGCAAGGGGACATTGCTTTTGCTAATTCGAATGGAAGGCGGATCCGAAAACGAAATCTAAATTCCGCTAGTAGGAGGCTCTCCCTATCCGTAGTTAGCTCATTTAGCAGCTCTATATCATCGATATCAAGGTCATCATCGCTATCGCTAGCGGCACTCTCATCACTATCAATAGCGTCACTATCATCACTATCACTCTCATCATTATCAAGATCATCAGCGTCACTATCATAAGGATCGATCTTAGGAAAAATGTCATCCAGGAACTTGTTCGGAACTACCGTAATGAAAGGAACATAGGAGTTTGTCGCGAGGGATTTGACCAAATAGGATCGTCCAGTTCCTATCGAACCTATCACTAAAATACCCCTAGAGGGGGATAGCGCTAAGCGGAGCGAAAAGGGTTTTCCATCAGATCGGAACGAGGTTTGTGAATAAGTGATTGTCTGAAAATGAGCAAGGAATATCCGTCTTTCGGCTAAACAGGATCTATTGAACTCATAATTCATTAGATCCTTTTGATGAATGTCAACGACGTATCGTAAGTAAATTGATCCCGGTTGTTCAACCATTTGATAACTAGAGTCATTCTTTGATAAACCATCACTATGAGTCAGACTCAATAGCATTTGATCCATCCTTTTTTCTGTCGTTAAGGTGGAGAACTGAACCAAGAATTCTCTTTCTGCATCCTCAATCAAATCACTGTTCGCGACCCAGGATTCTATTGTATCATCAATCCACTCAACGTTCACTAGCAATGAATGGAGCTCTTTACTTGTACGACTGAGATGTCTCGTATTTCTAGAAAAAGTGATTCGATTGATGGGATTTGGTATGATCCTTAGGAAATCCATGATACCGATGAGATTGTTATTCCAAAATTTCTTCTTATTAAAAGCAGAACCCCATATTGCTTCGAGAAAATAGACGAATTGTTCCAGAGCAACTAGAAAGAGATTCTTTAACCAGAAAGAATTTCGCTCAGATGGAGGATACCTATCCAGAAGTTTTCGCAATTCAATCATGTATGATGGAATCATCAAAGATTTGATCTTTTTGAAATCCGTCTGTAACTCACTAGAGGCTCGGGAAACAAAGAGAAGATGGGTATTAACGAGATATCCAGCAACAAGAAGAAGGAAAAGGATGAGTAACTCCCGAGCATTTGATGATCTCAGCCATAGGGGTGACTCATTCTCAGTATTTCGATGAATGATTTCTGCGGACCGAAGAAGCATCTGGCCCCAAGGAATCGAAATCGCACTGAAATTCCATTTTGAAAAAAGAGTCAACCACAATTTTGTCTGAAGAATCCACCATGATGTCTCCAGAATCCCCTGAAAAAGATAGATGTGACTGCGCAATAGGTTTGAAAAAGGATCGAAAAGGGTGAATTTGAAATACTTGAACCCTGTCAAAGTAAAGAACCACGGTATATAGGGTTGGAACAAAGTCCATTGTGCGAGAGCACGCTGAAGGGTGATATCATCCATCTCCCTAACGCAAAGACTCCGTTTTTTCCTCTTTTTGGATTTCTCAGCCCAAATCAAACCCATGTTTGAATTGAAATTGAGATACTGCTTCTCTTCGGAATCAGATAGATTCATATCGGAAAGAGGGGGACAATCCGTTCTTTCAAAATGGACTATTTGTCCCTCTGTTAGAGGTGTTCCAGAAATGTCTGCGATCGAATAAATAGCTCTACCAACGAATGGATCGGATCGCATTGGAAAATGGAAAGAGTTGTACAAGTTATCCGTTTCGTCACCACTTTGTGCCAAATCCTTAGGTATGAATATCTTCGATACCTGTGACTCGATTGGTGAAATCGTATCTCGCTCCAAAAAAACATGTTTTTTTTTCCCGACGCACAAAGAAAATCTTTGGTTGCGAATGAACAAGATATTGAGGAATTGTCCATACGTAAGATCAGAATTCTTGAGAAGGGCCTTTTCTACAGAAAAAGGGAATTTTTTGTTCCAATCGAACCAGAAGGGCTGTGGATTATTCAAGAATCGAAGCCGATTTGCTTTAGAAAAAGAAGATATCAATGAACTTCGATGAAATGGTTTCACGGGATTCAGCCAATTGTCTCGATCGTGGGATATCATTGAGAAATAGGAATCCGTGTTATCCAAATTGTTCCTGCAATTCTTTCGAGTCGGGAATGAGTCAATCATCGATTTTGTCTTATTGAACAAAAAGGGTGATAGTGTGCCTCCATTGATCGAGAATTTCGATTGTTTGGAAGGATCATGAGCATCCAATAAGAAGGGGTTCCATTGATTTTTAGTAAAAGGAACGATTGGAACACCTATTGATTCTAACAACGGATTGCAGAGTGGAGCATTCGGCCCTTTCAATTCATAGATATAGATGGGGATCTCAGACCCAGGAATGGGGGGACTTCCGATACTCAAAAAGAAAAAAGGAAGTGACTTCGACCAAAAGGACAAAAAGAGAAGTGACTTCGACCAAAAGAAGAGAAGTGACTTCGACCAAAAGGGAAGTGAATTCGACAAAAATAAAGATACCTTCCCCAAAAGGAAACTAGGTGGCTTCTTCAAAAAGGGATGGGACTTCGACAGGTTGACCAGAAACTCGCCCCAATCCATCCAACAATCAATCCAATATTGAGTCGGATTCATACGGAATCGATTCAGATGACTCCCGAAGCGATTCAGATGACTCCCGAAGCGATTCAGATGACTCCCGAAGCGATTCAGATGACTCCCGAAGCGATTCAGATGACTCCCGAAGCGATTCAGATGACTACGGAAGCGATTCAGATGACTCCCGAAGCGATTCAGATGACTACGGAATCGATTCAGATGACTCCCGAAGCGATTCAGATGACTCCCGAAGCGATTCAGATGACTACGGAAGCGATTCAGATGACTATGGAAGCGATTCAGAGAAATACGGAATCGATCTCGATTCAGAGAAATACGGAATCGATTCAGATGACTACGGAATCGGGATCGATGAATACGGAATCGATTCAGATGAATACGGAATCGATAGCGAGATCGATGAATACGTAAGCGATCGCGATGATGATGATATCGATCGAACACTACTTGAAATTGAAAACGCCTCTGCGCCTCAGAAATCAAATGTTCCTGGAAATTGTGGGTCCATTTGTATCTATATGAATTAGGATCCCGATTCATGGATCTCTCGGTTCGAGAACTAAGAGGGTCCGACCCTTTCTTCTGACTCTTTTTCAAATTCGAGAGATGTTGGTTGATCGTAGATTTCATGCTCGTTCTATGATTCCGAGTCTCATTTCCTATTGAATCCCCTTTCATTCCATATTCCAAGTTGCGATTAGATCGATTCATTACCATGAAAAAGAATCGATTTGATACATTTCTTATGGACCCATAAGTCCTAGAGTGGAGTTGAATCAGATTTCGGATCAATGGAGATGGATTGACTGGCGCCATTATGTTGTTACTAGCCACTTTTTTGGCTTTTGCATCTTCAGAAAAAATAGGAGGTACAACCAATAAAGATTTCTTTTGCGATTCATTGCCGGAGTGAAATCCCTCAGAAAAAGGAAAAAATACCCTCTCATAATCAGACACCAGATCCGGCTCGGTGATTGAGAGAATGAGTCGATCTGCCATTTTTGAAAATCTCTCTTCGGATTCAAAATCGTGGTCTAACGTGTACCCCACCCTGTTCCGGTCATGGAATAGATGAAAGAAATCCAAAAATGGATTTTGGGTCAAGAATGAAATCTTATTGGAACTGTCCAGATCCCGTTCATCCTTCGGAACCATAGCACATCCCGGATCTGATGAAATAGGATGAATTGCGATGGTCTTTTGTAAATACGGAATGATCTTGAATAGATCCACTATTTCTTTCTTTTCCGATCGCCTCGAAGGGACAAAAGAAACATCGTGTTGTTTCTTCAACAATTTAGGATCGGACCTCTCAGTAGGATTCGCACCTAGAGGAAGGTCGGACCATCGGTCCGAGAAAAAAGAACGAATTGATCTTGTAGGATTCCCAAGAAATTCTTCGATTTCTTCCGGAAGCAGATGACGAACCATCCGCTTCTCACGTTCCGCGAATCGCTGGGACATGGAGGAATCTCCAGAAAGGCTTTTCGGGAATCGGTCGGATTCTATCTCGGTTCGTTCCGTTTGAAGAAAGGAAGGATCCCAATCCAAAAGAATCGATCTTTCTTTGAGTTGTTGAATCTCTCTTTGATTGATCAATGTGTGAGATTCCGAATCCTCATTCCTAGTGGAATCGAAAGCCTCTCTGGATTGATCCGAAGATCCTTTCAATTGGCTAGAATCCCTTACTTGAAAGAAACTAGGTCTTGGGGAATCAGAGTGAATATTTGACGATACATTCCAGACCTTGCTAAAAAAACCATCCTTGGTTTCCAACCACCCATTGTCTAACCAAATCCAATTCTCTCTCGATACCTTCCTCAAAAAATCCGATCCCTGTTGTTTGAAGAAACCTTCCCCTTCCATTGGGCTTTTTTCACGAAAAGCAGGCATGAGATAACAAATCCAGTGTTTCACTAAAATTTCGAATAGCTGTCCCGAATTCAAGTTGATTCTGTTTCGCTTCTTCCTCAGAGAAAGGCCATCAAACCAGTCCCAATCGTGGTCCCTGCCGATCGAATCATCCGTCGTATAGGATACAAAAAGAAACTCCAGATATTGGAGATCTTTCTCTTTGAATGAGATCTCAATTCCAGCTACGGTTTCGTTCGCTATCTTCCAACTCGAATCCCTATTTGTTCCGATCCAGTTCCTCCACCACCGCGAACCCCAATTCGAGTCAGACATGATACACTTTTGAGTTATTGGGAGAACCCAAGGAATCCCTTTCGGATCCATGGAACAACTCTCAGAGATCTTTTTCCCTTTTGGAAGATCCAGAAGCGAAACAACCAACCTATGGGACGACCGAAACAATGTCTCATTTCTGGGTCCAATGGAATTCATAGGGAGAGGCAGAAGCCCCCTCAAATAAAGATTTTTTCTTTCGACCATAGTTTGATGGTGCATACGAGATAGAACGACCGCTACTAGAATCAGGACTACACCCTTAATCAGGACTCCAACTTTGCTCGTGAAAGATCGGTTGCTTGGTGAACCCGAAAGCAGGATACTCCAGATTCGGGGGTCAAAAAGTTTCAGAAACCGTTCTTGGTGTAAAAAAAGGTAAGTGAAAGATCCCACTAAATCGAATTGGGTCCATGAATCTAACAAATAGCCCAAATTCTGACTTTCTCTCAATATCTCTCTCAATTCAAAGATCCACAATTGGACTTCATAGCCTCTCTGCCGTTTTGGTGCCAT